TCCTTCCCTTTTTTCGGAAGAAAAGGAGGATCCGGACAAAATCGATGAAAGGGAAGAGATCGGAGTGAATGGAAAAGAAAAAACAAGGGATGAATTCAACTTTAAAGAGACATTCTATAAAGATAGCCAAGTTTATAAAAAGAAAACTTCTTATCTGTATGGGAATCAAAATAAAGAGAATTCGAAGTTAGAAATATTTAAAGAAAAAAAAATTTTATTATGGTTTGAAAAACCTCTTGTGGCTATTCTTTTCGACTATAAACGATGGAATCGCCCATTGAGATATATAAAAAACAATCGATTTGAAAATACCGTAAGAAATGAAATGTCACAATATTTTTTTTATACATGTCGAAATGATGGAAAGGAAAAAATATCTTTTACATATCCCCCAAGTTTGTCAACTTTCTTGGAAATGATACAAAAAAAAAATTCTTTGTTGACAGGAGAAAAACGAGCCTCTGATGAATTGTATGATTATTGGATTTATACCAATGAACAAAAAAAGAAGAACTTGAGCAAAGAATTTACAAATAGAATGGAAGTTCTAAATAAAGGATCTATTACTCTCGATGTGCTCGAAAAAAGGACTAGATTGTGCAATGATGGCACTAAAAAGGAATACTTGCCTAAAATATATGATCCTTTTTTGAGTGGATCCCATCGTGGAAGGGAAATTTGGTTTTCATCTCCAATCATAAATGAAACTTCCATAACAAATTACAGTGAGACAAATCGGATAAATAAGATTCATCATATTCTTTTTAATTTTAATACCGATTATAAAAAATTTGAAAAAGAAATAGGTGCATTTGATAGAAATTCATTAACAACAGAAAAAGAACTGTCTAAATTTCCATTTACAGAAACCGAACAAAGAAGAACTGATTCAGAAGATCAAATAAAAATTTTGAAAACTATCTTCAATCAAATTTTCTTCAATATACTTATAAATGAGCCAAAGGCTAAAAGAATTAAAAAAAAATCTATTGGAATAAAAGAAATACATAAGAAAGTTCCTCGATGGTCATACAAATTAATCGACGGTTTAGAACAACAGGAAGGAGAAAACGAAGAAAACGTGACAGAGGATCATGGGATTCGTTCAAGAAAAGCCAAACGTGTAGTAATTTTTACTGATAACCAGCAAACTACTGATACTAATAACAAAAATACTAATAATCTTGATCAAACAGACGAAGTAGCTTTGATACGTTATTCACAACAATCGGATTTTCGTCGAGACATAATCAAAGGATCGATGCGTGCCCAAAGACGTAAAACAGTTACTTGTCAATTATTTCAAGCAAACGTGCATTCTTTTCTTTTTTTGGACAGGATAAACACTCTCTTTTATTTTGATATTTCAGGGATCAAAAAATGTATTTTTCAATTTCAAAAAAGGATGTATAAAAAAAAAACAGAATTCAGAATTTCGGATTATACAGAGGTAAAGACAAAAGAAAGAGAAAAAAAAAAAGAGGAAGAAAAAAGAGAAGAATACAAAAGAAAGGAGAAAGCACGAATAGAAATAGCGGAAGCCTGGGATAGCATTTTACTTGCTCAAGTAATAAGGGGATCCCTATTAATAACCCAATCTTTTCTTAGAAAATATATTCTATTACCTTCATTGATAATAGCTAAAAATATAGGCCGTATGTTATTATTTCAATTTCCTGAGTGGTCCGAGGACTTAAAGCATTGGAATAGAGAAATGCATGTTAAATGCACCTATAATGGTGTGCAATTATCAGAAACCGAATTTCCAAAAAACTGGTTGACAGACGGTATTCAGATAAAAATCCTATTTCCTTTTTGCCTTAAACCTTGGCACAAATCTAAGGGGGGACCCACTCATAAAGATCCGCTGAAAAATAAAGGACAAAAAAACGATTTTTGTTTTTTAACAGTTTGGGGAATGGAAACTGAACTTCCTTTTGGTTCTCCCAGAAAACAACGTTCATTTTTTGAACCCATTTTTAAAGAACTCAAAAAAAAAATTCTAAAATTGCAAAAGAAGTCTTTTTTAGTTATACGTGTTTTAAAAGAAAGAATAAAATTCTTTCTAAACCTTTCAAAAGAAAAAAAAAAATGGGTCATGAAAAACATTCTATTTTTAAAACGAATAATTAAAGAACTTTCAAAAAGAAATCCAATTCTATTATTTGCATTAAGAGAAATATCTGAATTGAATGAAACTAAAAAAGAAAAAGACGGTATAATCAGTAATCGAATGATTACTGAATCGTCCATTCAAATTCGATTTATGAATTTGACAGATTATTCATTGACAGAAAAAAAAATGAAAGATTTGGCTGATAGAACAAGCACAATCAGGAATCAAATAGAAAAAATTACAAGAGATAAAAAGAAGAAAGGGTTTTTAACTCCGGAAATAAACATAAATATTAGTTCTAATAAAAAAAGTTATGCTACTAAACTATTAGCATCAATAAAAAATATTTGGCAGAAATCAAAAAGAAGAAATATTCGATTAATTCGTAAATCATATTATTTTAAAAAATTTGTAATTGAAAGGATATACATAGATATCCTTCTACGTATCATTAATATTCTCAGGATTACTACACAACTTTTTTTTGATAATTCCATTTTTGATAATTCACAAAAAATTCTTGATAAATACGTGTACAATAATGAAACAAATATGTACAATAATGAAAAAAATACAGAAAAAATAGATAAAACAAATAAAAAGAAAATTCCCTTTATTTGGACTATAAAAAAAACAATTTCTGATATTAGTACTAAGAATTCAAATATTTTTGCTAATTTATACTCCTTCTCACAAACATATGTATTTTACCAATTATATCAAACCCAACTTCTTAACTTGTATAAGTTAAGATATGTTCTTCAATATCACGATCACGGAACATTTTTTTTTCTTAAGAATGAAATAAAGGATTCTTTCCAAACACAAGGAATATTTCATTCTCAATTAAGACATAAAAATCTTTTGAATTCGGGAATGATTCAATGGAAAAACTGGAAAAACTGGTTAAAGGGTCATTATCAATATGATTTATCTCAGATTAGATGGTATCAATTAGTACCACACAAATGGCGAAATAGAGTCAACCAAGCACGTATATCCCAAAATAAAGAGTTAAGCAAAAGGCATTCAGATGGAAAAGACCGATTCACATTAATTCCTTACAAAAAATTAACTAATTTGAATTTTGATTCAAATTCATTACCGAATAAAAAAAAAAAATATAACTTTCAAAAAAACTATAGATATGATCTTTTCTCATATAAATCTATTAATTATGAAAATAAAAAGGATTCCCATATTTATGTATCACCATTACGTATAAATAATAAACAAGAATTTTCTTATAATTACAACCTATATAAAAGTAAATTGGTTAATATGCCAGGGGGTATTATCCCTATTAATAATTATTTCGAAGATGATAATATTCTGAATCTGGATAAATTTCCAGATAGGAAATATTTTGATTGGAAAATTTTCTATTTTTGTCTTAGAAATAAAGTCAATATTGAGTCCTGGATCGATATTGATACCAATGTTAATAAAAATACTAAAACAGGGGTTAATAATTATCAAATAATTGATAAAATGGATCAAAAGGGTCTTTTTTATCTTAAAATTTCTCAAGATTGGGGAATTAAACTATCCAACAAAAAAAAAGACCTTTTTGATTGGATGGAAATGAATGAAGAAATACTAAGTCATTCCATAGCGAATATGAAACTTTGGTTCTTCCCAGAATTTGTACTCCTTTTTAATATATATAAAATGAAACCTTGGATCATACCAATCAAACTACTTTTTTTAAATTGGAATGAAAATGTTAATGAAAATAAAAACATCATTAGAAAGAACAAAAGGGATCTTTTTCTATTATCGAATGAAAAAAAATCTATTGAATTAGAGAATCGAAATCAAGAAGAAAAAGAATCCGCAGGTCGGGATAGTCTTGAATCAGATATACAAAATCAAGGCAATCTTAGATCACTTCTCTCAAACCAAGAAAAAGAAAATTATACAAGCTCAGATATGAAAAAACGTAGAAAGAAAAAGCAATATAAAAGCAACACAGAAACAGAGCTTGATTTCTTCCTAAAAAGATATTTACGTTTTCAATTGAGATGGGATGATTCTTTAAATCAAAGAATGATCAATAATATCAAAGTATATTGTCTTCTGCTTAGACTGAGAAATCCAAGAGAAATTGCTATATCCTCTATTCAAAGGGGAGAAATGAGTCTGGATATTCTGATGATTCAAAAGGATTTAACTCTTACAGAATTGATGAAAAAGGGAATATTAATCATCGAACCGGTTCGTTTCTCTATAAAAAATAACGGTCAATTTATTATATACCGAACTCTAAATGTTTTATTGGTTCATAAGAGTAAGACCAAAGTTAATCAAAGATACCGAGAAAAAAGCTATACTGATAAGAATTATTTGGATAAATCCATTGCAAGACATCAAAGAATGACTGAAAATAGGGACAAAAATCGTAATGATTTATTTATTCCTGAAATAATTTTATCCACTAAAAGGCGTCGAGAATTAAGAATTCTAATTTCTTTTAATTCAAGGAAGAGAAATATTCTGCATAAAAATCCAATATTTTGCAACAATATAAAAAACTTTGGTGAAGTTTTGGATAAAAGCAAACATTTTGATAGAGATAAAAAGAAACTAATTAAATTAAAGTTCTTTCTTTGGCCTAATTATCGATTAGAAGATTTATCTTGTATGAATCGATATTGGTTCGATACCAATAATGGAAGCCGTTTGAGTATGGTAAGGATACATATGTATCCACGATTGCAAATTCCTTAATGATGTGTTTTTCATATATATTTTATACCATATATGTATGGTATAGTAAACAAAGAGATGCACCCATGTATTGTCTTATCTTCCACTCTGATACATTAAATTAGTATTCAATGCATGGATCAATATCCAATAAATCTATAAATGATTAACAGAATCTTCTTATTTTATTTATTATTCGATATTCGATTAGGGGAAAAAATCTTTCTCTGTTATAAGTGTAGAAATAGATCATCTTTTCATATTCCTATATGAATAAAATAGAAAATTGGATTGATTAAGTTTATTTGATGAAATTAGAAGTTCATAAAAAAAATTCATATTTTTGTGTATACGAAATTAAAATGACTAGCATTATTCTTACTGATCTCAAAATTCATTAAAAAAAAAATAAAAAAAAAAGAGGATAGAAGATTTCGTTTTATGGTAAAAAATTCATTCATTTCAGTTATTTCACAAGAAGAAAAAGAAGAAAACAGAGGATCTGTTGAATTTCAAGTATTTATTTTCACCAATAAGATACGAAGACTTACTTCACATTTGGAATTACACAGAAAAGACTATTTATCTCAAAGAGGTCTACGTAAAATCCTGGGAAAACGCCAACGCCTGCTGTCTTATTTGTCAAAGAAAAATAGAATCCGTTATAAAGAATTAATCAGTCAGCTGGATATTCGGGAATCAAAACCCCGTTGATTAAAAAAGGAATTTGAATTATTTGATTTCTTTTATTAGATCTTGAATTTTTATGAACTTTTTTTTTTTCATTTTCAGCAATTCATAAAAGAATGAATCGAGAAATAACCTATGAATGTAACAACTACAAGAAAAGACCTCATGATAGTCAATATGGGACCTCACCACCCATCAATGCATGGTGTTCTTCGGCTCATCCTTACTCTAGATGGTGAAGATGTTATTGATTGTGAACCAATATTGGGTTATTTACACAGAGGGATGGAAAAAATTGCGGAAAATCGAACAGTTATACAATATCTGCCTTATGTAACCCGTTGGGATTATTTAGCTACTATGTTCACAGAAGCAATAACCGTAAATGGACCAGAACAGTTGGGGAATATTCAAGTACCTAAAAGAGCCAGTCATATCAGAGTAATTATGTTAGAGTTGAGTCGTATAGCTTCTCATCTTTTATGGCTTGGCCCCTTTATGGCAGATATTGGTGCACAGACTCCCTTTTTCTATATTTTCAGAGAAAGGGAATTAGTATATGATCTATTCGAAGCTGCCACCGGTATGAGAATGATGCATAATTATTTTCGTATCGGAGGAGTAGCGGCCGATCTACCTCATGGATGGATAGATAAATGTTTGGATTTCTGTGATTATTTTTTAACAGCGGTTTCTGAATATCAAAAACTTATTACGCGAAATCCTATTTTTTTAGAACGAGTTGAGGGGGTAGGCGTTATTGGTGCAGAAGAAGCAATAAATTGGGGTTTATCGGGACCAATGCTACGAGCTTCCGGAATCCAATGGGATCTTCGTAAAATTGATCATTATGAATGTTATGACGAATTTGATTGGGAAATTCATTGGCAAAAAGAAGGAGATTCATTAGCTCGTTATTTAGTCCGAATCGGTGAAATGACGGAATCAATAAAAATTATTCAGCAGGCTCTGGAAGGAATTCCAGGGGGTCCCTATGAGAATTTAGAAACCCGGTGCTTTGATAGAGAAAGGGATCCAGAATGGAATGATTTTGAATATCGATTCATTAGTAAAAAACCTTCTCCTACTTTTGAATTGCCGAAGCAAGAACTTTATGTAAGAGTTGAAGCCCCAAAGGGGGAATTGGGAATTTTTTTAATAGGGGATCAGGGTGGTTTTCCTTGGAGATGGAAAATTCGCCCACCTGGTTTTATCAATTTGCAAATTCTTCCTCAATTAGTTAAAAGAATGAAATTGGCCGATATTATGACAATACTAGGAAGCATAGATATCATTATGGGAGAAGTTGATCGTTGAAATGATAATTGATACAACAGAAGTACAAAATATAAATTCTTTTTCCAGATTGGAATCTTTAAAAGAAGTCTATGGAATCATAGGGCTACTTTTGCCTATTTTGATTCTTGTATTGGGAATCACAATAGGTGTACTCGTAATTGTGTGGTTAGAAAGAGAAATATCCGCAGGAATACAACAACGTATTGGTCCTGAATACGCCGGTCCTTTGGGAATTCTTCAAGCTTTAGCAGATGGGACAAAGCTTATTTTCAAAGAGAATCTTCTTCCATCTAGAGGGGATATTCGGTTATTCAGTATAGGACCATCCATAGCAGTTATATCGATTTTACTAAGTTATTCGGTAATTCCTTTTAGCTATCACCTTCTTTTATCTGATCTCAATATCGGTGTTTTTTTATGGATTGCCATTTCAAGTATTGCTCCCATTGGACTTCTTATGTCAGGATATGGATCAAATAATAAATATTCTTTTTTAGGTGGTCTACGAGCCGCTGCTCAATCGATTAGTTATGAAATACCATTAACTCTTTGTGTGTTATCAATATCTCTACGTGCGATTCGTTGAAACATAAATTTTTCTTTATTCTTTTCTTTTTAGCAAAGAAGTTGAATAGATATCTCCATTTTTTTATTCATTATCATTTTTTTTATTCATTATTCAGTTTGATGAACTAAATCCGATAGTTATATGAGTGAAAGAAAACAGCTTATAAATTAGCAGTAAAACAACGGAGTCTCATTTCCTACGTACAAGAATTTTAACAAAGTAAATTAAATATAAGCAAGACTTTTACCCCAAGATTGGTTGATTAGTCATCCTGGCTTGAAGCGGGCTCAAAAGATCAACCGTATAGAGTTTTCACTATTGTTTGTTTATATGTATTACCATAATGGGTGATTGAGCAAAAATCCGTGGATGCTTAGGAACACTAAAATGCATAAAGGATTCGTAATGAAGATTTTTTATGTAAACTATCTATAAATTATTTAAAATTTTTACATAACATAAAAAGAATAGTAATGGGTGCTTTAAGTTAGTAGAAATGATCAAGCAGTACTCCCCACGATTCCGATTCAGAGTATGCTCCTATCCACAGATTAAAAAATGACTATCAGGAACGAAATAATCCTTTTTTTTTTTGAAACCCCAGAACGAAGACTAGTAAAAAGGATCTTTTTCTTCTTTCCTATATTCATAGGGATAACCTGGGATGGTTCAGGAACTAATGTATATATCATTTTTTTCGTAATCGAAAAGAAAGAATGGGGTGAAATATCAATAGATATTTCTACAAGGAGTATTTTATTGAAGGATTAAGTTATTACTCAACAAATAAAAATTCAAATTCAAAAAGTACAAAAAAAAAGGAATAAATTAATATTAATAAAAAGATTAATACAAATAGTAAATACAATAAAATATAAGACGAGATGCGACCGCCCCCTACATATTTGATACCTTCTCCAAAAAAGAAACTTGTAAGACCGAAACCATTTGTAATTCCATCAATTACTCGTCTATCAAAAAAATAAGTTCGTTCAGCTAATCCTCTTATACCCTGAGTTAAGGATATTTTACAAAAAGCATCTATGTAACCGCGATTATATGACCAATCATATATCACATTTATTATTTTGTCCCACAAAATTCTATTAGTATCTCGTTTAGCAAATGAATTTAGTAAGTTCAAATTTTGTAAAGATGAATAAATAGGCTTATATAAAAAATTCGCTATAAATATTCCGAAAAAAGCTATACTGACAGAAAAACTTGCACTTGTCACAAATTCATACCAATCAACAGAATTTTTTGAGTTCGGATGTAAAAGGTTTATGGATGGATTTAATAATTTGGATAATATATTCAAATCAATTCCTTCTTGATTAAAAGAAAAAGGAATTCCTACGGCTCCAACAAACAAAGTAAATAGCAATAATATAAGCATGGAAAATAGCATAGTATTGTCCGATTCACGAGGATAAGAGAAAGTTTCTTTAGTACCAAACTGGGTAATAGTAATAAAAGGTTGTACCCAGTTTTTTCCATTCCCATCAATTTGATATGTTTTATTCCAAAGAAAAGAACTCCTTTCATTATTATTCATTTTTAATAAACTTAATAATGGAAAATGGTTTTTAATCGTTTTTGGTATTTCTTTTCCCCATAGAGATATTGAATAGCAGGAACTCTTTTTTCGACCACTATAATTTTGAAAATGAACATTGAAATGTCCCTCAAAAGTAAGTAAATAGATACGAAACATATAAAATGCAGTCAATCCTGCTGTGGAACAAGCTATTATTGCGAAAATCGGTGAATACAACCAACTATCATTAAGAATTTCATCTTTAGACCAAAAACAAGCAAGGGGGGGAATACCACAAAGAGAAAGTGTACCTACCAAAAAAGAAGTTTTTGTAATAGGTACATGCTTTTTTAAACCTCCCATAAAAACCATATTCTGACTTTTATCTGGAGAATATCCAACAATTGCTTCCATTGAATGAATAATTGATCCAGATACTAAAAACAACAATGCTTTCGAATAAGCATGAGTAATCAAATGAAATAAAGCAGTTCGATAAGACCCCATACCTAGAGCTAACATCATATAACCCAGTTGAGACATTGTAGAATAAGCTAAACCCCTTTTAATATCTTTTTGAGCAAGAGCTAAAGTAGCTCCTAATAGTACTGTTATTATACCTATTAAAGATATGAAATTCATTATGTAAGGTATGATTATAAAAAGAGGAAGAAGCCGAGCTACAAGAAAAATGCCCGCTGCTACCATAGTAGCGGCATGTATAAGAGCCGAAATAGGAGTAGGGCCTTCCATGGCATCAGGTAACCATACATGAAGGGGGAATTGTGCCGATTTAGCAACTGCACCGGCAAATAAAAGAGAGGTACACAAAGTAAGAAATAAAAAATTAACTTCATTATTAGAAATCAAGTTATTGAATATTTCGAACAAATCGCGAAATTCAAAACTACCCGTTATCCAATAAAGACCTAAAATTCCTAATAATAAACCAAAATCGCCTACACGATTAGTTACAAACGCTTTTTGACAAGCAGTCGCCGCACTAGGTCGTGTGAACCAAAAACCTATTAATAGATAAGAAGACATTCCAACTAATTCCCAAAAAATATAAATTTGTATCAAATTAGAACTAGTAACTAATCCCAACATGGAAGTATTGAAAAAACTCATATAAGCAAAAAATCTCAAATATCCTTGATCATGAGACATATAATTGTCACTATAAAAAAGAACCAAAATTCCAACAGTAGTAATTAATATTAACATAATAGAAGTAAGTGGATCGATTAAGTGACCGAATTCTAAAGAAAGATCATTATTAATGGTCCAAGACCATACATATTGATAGATAGAACTTGTATTTAGTTGCTGAATAGATAGATAGACTGAAAGTATCATAACTATACTTAACAATAAAATACTAGGAAAAACCCACATACGGCGAAGGTTTTTTGTTGCTGTCGGAAAAAGTAGAAGTCCCACTCCTATTAACATAGGAACTGGAAGTGGAATGAAGGGGATAATCCATGAATATTGATATGTAGATTCCATAAAAAAACCTTTTTATTCTTAATTAATTCTTTCTGATTCGCCGGCTCTTAGATCTTTTTTTAATTTAAGTTGAATAAAAAATCAAGATATGGAAAACTGAAATAGAATTTTCTATTCTTAATTATTTTGAACCCTTCTTATTTATCGAATACTTCAAATATTCAAATCAAGAAGTTCAAATTGGTCAAATGATATTAATATGACCAAGTTCCTATTTCAAATTAAATAACACAAATTTATTTTATTAGTATATTTATTTTATTAGTATGAAGTAATTAGTATGAAGTACTATTTTTAGCAAAATAAAATATAGATATAGAAAACAAAAATTCAATTCTTTTTATGTATTACGAGAATTTATATCCATAGATCAAATAATTACACCAAAATAGAGCATTACTTACTTTATTTTGATATGAATAATAGAATGGTCCCTGCGATAACTTGGCCCAATAAAAAAAGAACTAGTTATTTTAGTTCGTTTATTCATAATCATTAACTAATTTATCATCGAACTCCAATAAAATGTATTTTTCTTTTTAGAAAACACTAGAATATATGACATTTTTCTTTCCATACCCGGGAGAAGAAATGAACTTTAAAGAAAAGACGAAATTACTAAAATAACTTTTCGAAAATAATGTATCCTTTGATTAACTACTAGTTTCATTCGAATTAAAAAATGAAAAATATGCGTACTTGCTCTTTTCTCTCGAGTTTGACCAATCAATAATTAATAGAAAAAAAAAGTAATAAAATTTTGAATTTGTTAGGTAAGGGTTGGTTTTTTAACCTTTGGTTATATTTTGTTACATGTATAAATATAGAACAACAAAAATAGACAGAGATAAAAAAAGAAAGACTTTGTTTGGTATTTTTCTTTTTTTTTTTATTCCATCCATCTAGAAAAAAAGAAAGAAAAAATGGAATTGTTTGAAGAATAGATGTCTTTCACATTCAACTAGGGAAATGAATAACTTTTTCAAATTTTTCATGGCAGTTCCAAAAAAACGTATTTCTATATCAAAAAAACGCATTCGTAAAAATATTTGGAAAAAGAAGGCATATTGGTCAGCGTTGAAAGCTTTTTCGTTAGCGAAGTCTCTTTCTACCGGGAATTCAAGAAGTTTTTTTGTGCGAAAATAAAATAATTAAGCACTAGATTAACTAATCTTCATTTGAAAATTCTTCATTTTCAAATGGTACTTTTTTTTTGAATATCTTTTATCCGGTGGGGATTCTTATTTTCTCCATCGGTCCGCCTGTCATAGTCATATCATAATAATAAATAATGAAATTAAAAAACTTAGCAAAGAAAGAATATATGTTATTTACACATTTATTCATATTATTTATATAAAATAAAAGAAGGTATAAGATCTTTACTAAAAATAACAAAGCCATTTAACTTAATTGATTAAGTTTCAGACTTGTTTTGTAACTTTCTGAATCATTATTTTTCTGAATTAATAATCTATATAGCAACTCCTTTGATAAAAAGGAAAGGTCCTCTGTTTTATTGATTTAGGTAGGTATTATATACGAATGATGTGTCAATTTTGAATGATTCAAACTAGATCCTATGTTTGTAAAGGAAGATTGATCAATAATTCGAATTTTTCTAACAAGAAACTTTTTGATTTCAAGTAGGGTAGTCCCGTACCTACCAATTAGGATAGAAAATCAAATAGAAAATCAAAAAGTTTCTTGTTAGACAAGATGTTCTGCCCAATATATAATAAATTTCCTAAATCCTAAATAAAATGATCTGCAATACGAAAAACGAACTTAATCGTTAATACAAAGCTCGAAAAATAGTCAAATTGCAAAAATTCCTTGGATATCGCACTGCGCTGTGATCGATAAAAATACTTTTTTGTTCATTGATAAAATCAAATGCATTTTCGATTCATAAAATCAGATAAATGAAAAATGAATTTGAAAAAATGAAAAAGAATTCTTTTTGAGTTATATCCTTGGATTGAAGTCATAACTATTTCGTTACAAGATTTCCATTTTAGGAGAGCATAAACTATGAAAACACGTCTGTTAAATAAAAAAAAACA